CCAGGGAAATGAGTTATACAGCATACATATTCTCATACATATTCTTATAATTTCTTTATATTTATAATTGCCGTGTTTTACCAGAAACACGAGTGATTGATATTCACATGGATATGAACTATAGTGAGAGTGACACGGATTACTAGTAATCCTGTGGTTATTGCCACATCGATTGATAATATAATCAATCTTTCAATGAAAAAAAAAGGACTCTTTTTTTCTTTACTCCTTCTTCTATTTAAAGATTATTAATCTAGATCGTTAGAAAGATCAGAACGCGTGGGAACAAATGAACAAAGAAATAGGGATATAGCAGAAAAAATGGACTATTTATTCCTCTATATCAGGCATTTCTGGAGGACAAATTGGTTATATCATCCCCATGGATCGGCGAATTATTGGGCCGAGCTGGATTTGAACCAGCGTAGACATATCGCCAACGAATTTACAGTCCGTCCCCATTAACCGCTCGGGCATCGACCCAGGAAGAATCAATTCTAGGCTTATTGATAATCCATGATCAACTTCCTTTCGTAATACCCTACCCCCAGGGGAAGTCGAATCCCCGCTGCCTCCTTGAAAGAGAGATGTCCTGAACCGCTAGACGATAGGGGCATACCTGCCCGATCGCCATCATATTATGCTCATAGTATGAGCAGTTTTTTGGAATTGTCAATATAATATAATGTAATGGCATGACTAGATCCGAAGAATCTTTCTTGCTTCCACAATTACATAGAATTTTTGGATTGTTCATTCATGAACCATCATATATATATGACGAAGTATAGGATCCCCTCAGCGGGGATTTGTCCGACAAAAAAAAAGTCAAACCCCCTTTCTTCAATTTTCACTCATTGATTCGCTCATCGTTAAGACGAGATATGCCTCACTAACACTAAGCCAGGAAATTCAGAAATGATAGAATTTTTTTTTGATTGATTCAAAAAGGTGATGTAGAACTCGTAAATCTGGGAAGGGATTGACAAGTAATCGAAAAGATTCTTTTTTTTATAAGAATTCAGTTCAGGGTACGAGTCGAATCCTTCATCACATGATTCGATGAAATATTTTGGATCTATGTCGGATTGGTACATGTATCAATCAAGTGAATCTCGCCTCGATGGGTCAATAAAAGCAAAGCAATTAGGAGCGAAACAATTCATTGCATTGATATTTCTCAAATATAAATAATCATTTGATTTGACCCTAGAACTTCCTAGGTAAATCAAATGGCTTGTTCTTGAATGAGCCCCCTATGCATACATGTATATATGTACATATAGTCTATACATAGATACATGCAGTAGACTCATAGTGGTTAGTGGCCTCTTCATGAATTGAAGAAAATGGCCCTTTTAACTCAGTGGTAGAGTAACGCCATGGTAAGGCGTAAGTCATCGGTTCAAATCCGATAAAGGGCTTTTTCCACGAAGCTCCCGCCTTAGTCTTCATTTTTCATCGGAGAATAGAGATATTATTGATATTTGTAATAAAAAAAAAGGTAAACGGACCGCATAATGAGTTATCATTCTAATGAGTTATAGGTATAAAGTTGAACATTTGTTCATTATGATAATAAGGAATCCCACTTATTAGGAGGACTACTATGTCACTACAGGCTATACTCCTCCTCATGTTTCATTATTTATATTTTTGGTCCCGGGACATGGATATTCGAGATAATACCCAATCTCAATTATGAATCGACAAACCCAAGTTTTACTACTTCTCCATTGTTCCAATTAAATCCATCGGAAAAATTAGAAATCAAGAAAAGAAAAAGTAAGTGGACCTGACCCATTGAATCATGACTATATCAGCTATTCTGATATTCAAATTGGATAGAGATAAAATTGTAGAAGCGGACCCTTTTTTTTATTTCCTTGGACCACGCAAGAATTTGTCGATATTTCCGATTGAATCTTCTTGTTCCTGGATGCTCCATAGGAATAAATCGCTATTCCCTTCCTCCACAGAGAAACCATTTCTTCCGAGTCACAAGAGCAATATATTTTTCAATATCTTTCTTTGATTCCAGAAAAAGATCAGTTTATATCTATATAGGATTTCGATATAGATATCAGATCATGGCTTCATGTACCAAATATTTCCATATTGATGCAGGAGAGCGAATGCGAGAAAGGGACTTTCATTTAAGTCTCCTATTATTTAATATTTAATTTAGGGACATGGACAAAAAAATAGGGAATTTTCCTTTTTTTTTTTCTGCCGGATAAAGGTAAAGTAAAGAGGGAAATATTCGAAGTTTATTTTTTTTTGGTTCGACCCGTGAAAAGATATACTCTGGAATTTTCGATTCATTCGAAAGAAATAAAGAAGACAATAACAAACAAAAAATAATCCAAAAAAAAGGAAAGAGTAATAAATTATATATATATATGATACTGTAGTAGTATACACTAAAATTAGGAGAATCCATAGAGATATTTATTGAATTGATCTTTTCTCAATATCACGAAAAAGATCCAAGAATAAG